ACGAACAGAGTAAATATAATTAATATAAGTATTGGGAATAACATCGTATTATCCGATTCATAAGGATACAAAGAAGTCTTGATATTGCCAAAATTCGGAATAGAAAGAAAGGGTGGGGTCATATTTCTTACATTCTCATCAATTTTATATACTCTATTTGAAAAAAAAGAAGGACGTCCATTCTTATTCATTTTTAATAAAGTTACCAAACGAAAGTTTTTGTTACTTATTTTTGAACCTTCTTTACCCCATAGCGATATTGAATATAAGGGGGTATTCCTTTTTCCACTGTAATTTTGAAAATGAACGTTTAAATGTCCTTCAAAAGTAAGTAAATAAATCCGACACATATAAAATGCCGTTAATCCCGCCGTAGACCAAGCTATTATTGCAAAAATAGGTGAATACAACCAACTATCATTAAGAATTTCATCTTTGGACCAAAAACAAGCAAGGGGTGGAATACCGCAAAGAGAAAGTGTACCTAATAAAAAAGAATTTTTTGTAATTGGTACATGTTTTGTTAAACCTCCCATAAGCACCATATTCTGACTTTTTTTTGGACAATACCCAACAAGAGTTTCCATTGAATGAATAACGGATCCCGATCCTAAGAACAATAATGCTTTAGAATAAGCATGAGTAATCAAATGAAATAAAGCACTGCGATAAGACCCCATACCTAAAGCTAACATCATATAACCCAATTGAGACATTGTGGAATAGGCTAAACCCCTCTTAATATCTTTTTGAGCAAGAGCTAAAGTAGCTCCTAAAAAAACTGTTATTATCCCTATCAAAGAGATAAAATTCATTATGTGGGGTATGACTATGAAAAGAGGCATAAGTCGGGCTACAAGAAAAATGCCCGCTGCTACCATCGTAGCAGCATGTATAAGGGCCGAAATAGGAGTCGGCCCTTCCATCGCATCAGGTAACCATACATGAAGAGGAAATTGTGCAGATTTAGCAATCGCACCGGCAAATAAAAGAACAGCGCACAAGGTAACAAATAAAAAATCGACCTCATTATTAGAAATCAAGTTATTGAATATTTGGAATAAATCACGAAATTCGAAACTCCCCGTTACCCAATAAAACCCTAAAATGCCTAATAATAAACCAAAATCGCCAACACGATTAGTTACAAAGGCTTTTTGACAAGCCTTTGCTGCAACAGGTCGTGTGAACCAAAATCCTATTAATAGATACGAACACATTCCAACTAATTCCCAAAAAATATAAATTTGTATCAAATTTGAACTAGTAACTAATCCCAACATAGAAGTACTGAAAAAACTCATATAAGCAAAAAATCTCAAATACCCGTGATCATGAGACATATAATTATCACTATAAATAAGAACCAAAATTCCAACAGTAGTGATTAGTATTGACATAATAGAAGTAAGTGGATCGATCAAGTATCCGAATTCTAACGAAAAATCATTATTAATAATCCAAGACCATACATATTGATAGACAGAACTACTATTTATTTGCTGAATAGAAAGATTCATGGAAAAAATCATGACTATACTTAACAACAAAACGCTCTGAAAAGCCCACATACGGCGAAGACTTTTTGTTGCCGTCGGAAAAAGAAGAAGTCCCAACCCTATTAACATAGGAACTGGAAGTGGAAGAAAAGGTATTATCCACGCATATTGATATGTCTGTTCCATAAAAAAAGTTTTTTATTCTTAATTAATTGTTTCCGATTCACCGGATCTTACCTTTCGAAAAAGTCAATAAAAAATCAAAATATGCACTAACTGATTTAAGAAGTTTATATTAGTATTTATTAATTCTGAGTCTTTTCAAAACCGTTCAAATATTCAAAAAAGAAGTTACAATTGGTCAAATGATATGACCAAGTGACATATAAAAAAACGAACACTTATAATAATAATAGGAAAATAAAAATATAATAATTTATTGTAATCGTAATCAAAATTTATATTCATAGAGCAAGGATAAAAATTTAGCCTAAAAAGAGTACTTGATGTGGATACGAATTATAAGATTAACTAAGGTCATCGGTCTAATGAAAAAAACTCTTGATTTTAGTTAGTTTATTTCAATTCATTAACTAATTTTCAATTAATTAACTAATTCATTATGGGATTGATTGTTTTCCATTTCAATCAAAACAATTTATTAGTAAAGTTTAGAAAAATATGGAACTAAAATGAACTTTTTAGCGAGAAAGGATCAAAAATGACTGAGATCCTTTTTTATCAAACCACGTATCTTTTAACAGATTTATTACTAGTCTCATTCGAATTTGAAAATTGAATTTAGTTGTATTTTTTTCTAGTTTGACTATCAATTTATTAGTCAAAAGTACAATCCTGGTATTTTATTACATGTAAATCAAGTATAGAATGCCGAAAATAAAGGTCTTTTAGATTCTTTTTTTATTTTATTAAGTTTGATTTGATTTCTATGACATGCAGATTCTAAAGATATAACTTTGCGAGATAAACAACGCGAACCAATAGTTCCAAACCAAAAATTCATTTTTGGTTTTACGGAATATTTTGTTATTTCGAGTCATTTTTGATCCAGTTTTCATGGATCTTTGACATATCTATATTTCTTTTTTATGAAGAGAATATTATATTATTTAGAGAAAAAATAGATAATGAATAAGAATAATAATAGAACAATAGATGTCTTTCACATCCAACTATAACAATGAGTAACTTCTTCATTTTTAAATGGCAGTTCCAAAAAAACGTACTTCGATATCAAAAAAGCGTATTCGTAAAAATATTTGGAAAATGAAAGGATATTGGGCGTCGTTAAAAGCTTTGTCATTAGGGAAATCTCTTTCTACCGGGAATTCAAAAAGTTTTTTTGTACGACAAACAAATAAGTCCTAAAATATTGGAATAATCGAAATGCATTTGATTCAAAGTTCATATTAATATGAAATAGAATCTTAATGTTATGTCTAAAAGAATAATTCTTCTATTTTCTGAATTCTAAATCTAAAAATCTAAATAAAAAAAGAAATACAATTTTTTATTTTTTTTTGTATGTTTTCACTCATATTTTGGTGGTGGGGAGTCTTTTTTTCCCCATCGACCTTTACAATTCCAATAAATAAAAATTTTTATCTTTTCGGGAAGGGCAGATTGTTGAAACTAATGGATTCCATATTAAAAACTAACTTCTTAATTTATTGCATTTAGCATATGTAATGGATTTACCATATATCTCCAATTTTCAGATCATCAATAAAAGAATCAATAAAAGAACTTGATTGTTGAGATATTATTATATTATGTACAAGTGTGAATTTGCAGTACTCCAAATACAAAATAGTTTTAGATTCATTGAGAAAATTTCTTTTTTGTTTCAAATTTATGATTATGAAATCAGATAAACCAGAAATAATGACATGACAATAAGCGTAAAAAATGAAAAAAGTTTTTTTATTCTAGCGAGAGATTTCTATAGCTGCAAGAGTTCGATTTTAGAATCGCATAAACTACGTAAAAAGCCCTAAGATAAATGGACACTTAAAGAAAAATAAATGAAACTAATGAATCTTCAAATTGACTTTTGAACTCATTTTTTTTATCAATTTAATTTTTACTAAAAAAACATATTTGATTGAATTGACTTGTTCAATCTCGACTATTGAATATAAATAGGCTATTATGAATTCGAGCAAGCCGCTATGGTGAAATCGGTAGACACGCTGCTCTTAGGAAGCAGTGCTAGAGCATCTCGGTTCGAGTCCGAGTGGCGGCATGCCATCTTCTAAACGAGATCCAATAGATCCTATAATAAAAATAAATTAAATTCCCAATAATTAATATTAATATGGGGGATCCCCACCTTTTTTCTTTTTTATGATATTTTCAACTTTAGAGCATATATTAACTCATATTTCCTTTTCTATTGTTTCAATTGTGATTACAATTCATTTGATAACCTTATTGGGCAATGAAATCATAAAACCATATGATTCGTCAGAAAAGGGGATGCTAGCTACTTTTTTATGTCTAACAGGATTATTAATCACTCGTTGGATTTATTCGGGCCATTTCCCACTAAGTGATTTATATGAATCATTAATTTTTCTTTCATGGAGTTTCTCCCTTATTCATATAGTGCCCTATTTTAAAAAACGAAAAAATTATTTAACCACAATAACTGCCTCAAGTACTATTTTTATCCAAGGCTTTGCTACGTCGGGTCTTTTAAATGAAATACATAAACCCACAATATTAATACCCGCTCTACAATCGGAGTGGTTAATAATGCACGTAAGTATGATGATATTGAGCTATGCGGCTCTTCTTTGTGGATCATTATTATCAGTAGCACTTCTAGTCATTACATTTAGAAAGATTTTTTATAGTTCTAAAAGTAATAATTTATTAAAATTAAATGAATCTTTTTCATTTGGTGAAATCCAATACAATAATGAAAGAAACAATATTTTTAAAAAAACTTCTTTTTTTTATGCTAAGAATTATTACAAGGCCCAATTGATTCAACAATTAGATTATTGGAGTTATCGTGTGATTAGCCTAGGATTTATCTTTTTAACCATAGGGATTCTTTCAGGAGCAGTATGGGCTAATGAAGCATGGGGATCATATTGGAGTTGGGATCCAAAGGAAACTTGGGCTTTTATTACTTGGATCGTATTCGCAATTTATTTGCATACTCGAACAAATAAAAATTTGCAGGGGACAAATTCCGCAATTGTGGCGACTCTAGGCTTTCTTATAATTTGGATATGCTATTTTGGGGTCAATCTATTAGGAATTGGGCTACATAGTTATGGTTCATTTACGTTAACCTCTAGTTAAATAAAAGAAAAGTTATTACGAATACAAACAGAATGCAATACAGTGTATATAAAACACATTGTGTCAACCGGCGAGAACCGCGTGAATCAAGTAGTGTAGTGATTCACGCGGTTCTCGCAAAGACCAAGTATGTTGGGTGAAAATTTAAATTCATATTTTGTTTTT